ATGAAAAAGCCCTTTATCGGATTTGAACCGATGACTTACGCCTTACCATGGCGTTACTCTACCACTGAGTTAAAAGGGCCTGTTTATTCAATTTAAAAAATTAAATAATTTTAATTATGAGTTTACTACATATATAATAGATATATTACTACATATATACATATATGTATAAGAGCTAATTATCAACATAGAGTTAAAATATTTTCTTCAATCATGTGATGGGGGGATTCATACCCCGAGCCAAATTCCATTAAAAAAAAATGTCTAGCGTTTTTGAATTTTTTGGTTTAATATGAGATAGTGATAGGCATATCTCATCTGAACGATGAACGAAAAAATTAGTTAAAATTGAATGAAGAAAATAAATTTAATATTATAATTCTAATAAATATTATTAAATATTCTTTTTATCCCTTTTTTCTGTCGGATCAAGCACTACCCTAACTAAGGGAATCCTACTACTATAACTTTGTTTCATTAATCTGTATATATATTAATCCGTATTGTAAATTAAAGTTATCTAGATTTATGTATATTAATATTAAAAATTTCAAAGTAGAAAAGACTCTTTATGATCTAGTTATATAATATATTATAATTATATTGTATATTGACAATTCCAAAAAACTTATGATACTATCAGCATAGTATGCTGATGGTCGGGCGGATCTGCCCCCATCGTCTAGCGGTTCAGGACATCTCTCTTTCAAGGAGGCAGCGGGGATTCGACTTCCCCTGGGGGTAGGGTACTACGAAAGGAAGTTAATTATGGATTATAACTAAACCTAGAATTGATTCTTCCTGGGTCGATGCCCGAGCGGTTAATGGGGACGGACTGTAAATTCGTTGGCAATATGTCTACGCTGGTTCAAATCCAGCTCGGCCCAATAATTCGCCGTTCCATTAGAATACGATCTAACCAGTTTAATTTGTCCTCCAGAAATAGAAATGCCCTATCCGTCAAAATAAAGATCAACCATTTTTTTGATCTATCCATATTTTTTAATTAGTCATTTTTTACAATAAAAAAAAAAAAAAAGAACCACCGGTTACTAGTAATTATTACTATAGTTCATATCCATGTGGATATGATATCATTTTTGTTTCTGTTACAACACGACGAGACGAATAGAATGTTCTTATGAAACCATAAGAATATGTATGCCATACACCTCGCTGGGATTGTAGTTCAATCGGTCAGAGCACCGCCCTGTCAAGGCGGAAGCTGCGGGTTCGAGCCCCGTCAGTCCCGAACTAGGATCCGATGAATTGATAAATTCATCTCCCACTTTTTACAGAAAAGTGGGACAGGGAGCAAGATCTAAGAATACTTATTTATTTTGTTTTTCGTTTCACATTAATATTTTTATATTTATCATCAGACAAAAGAAATGCGGGAATTTTCATTTCTTTCACTACGTAATAGTACCGATTGATAAGGAAGAGACATATCTAGATTGATTGGTACGATCGGTTATATTACTCTATGTCAGTATTTTTAGAGATACCATATTCGTTATTCATTTGACTTTATTTTTTGATTGTTTTTGAATAATGAAATGGAGTAGAGTGCCCAGCCCTTTTCCAACTCCGACTTGTGTATCCTCTATTTTTAATTAAAAAAATCTATCTCATTCAAATTGTATGCTAATTTTTTTATGTATGTGTTCTCCCCCAATCCAAGAAAAGAAAAGAGAAGAGGATATTATATTAATATTAATTAAATCCATTAGTATATAATAATCTTAATTCAAATTATTTAATTTATTTTTATAAATAATAAATAAAAGACCAAGCAAGGTACCCTTTTTAGTAAATCTGTTGGAATATTAGATCTTTTAATCCGTCCTTTTTCCATCTCACTTATATTGTTTGGGTCTTAGGTGTGACCTGACCCATTGAATACCGGTTATCTGATCCCTCGTCGGATACTTAAATTAATTGTCTGTATTAAGTAAGTAGAACGAAGAAGGTAGGTTATAGAAACGAAAGAATGGAAAAGGACGAAAAATTCAATAGCATTTTATAATTGGAATTGGATTAGAAATTAAATTTTTGATTTAGTATGGATAAAAAGTCTTCCTATGTTATACTATTAAATTCTCGACAATTAATTGATTTGATAGATTAGATCTATTGTTATTCATAATATTTTGATCCATTTGGCATCATCAGGATACAATTAACTTATTGAATTTACAGGAATCAAATTTTTCATCTCTATGGGATTAGATCCCGAGTTATTGTGAAACAAAAAAAAAATGAGATTATGGAAGTTAATATTCTCGCATTTATTGCTACTACACTGTTCATTCTAGTTCCTACCGCTTTTTTACTTATCATTTACGTAAAAACAGCCAGTCAAAATAATTAATTTTAATGAAACTCGAATTATTAGTTCTTGTCAATAATTGAAGAAATGATGAGATAGTGTGTAGAAAAAACTATAGATATAATATCTATAGTTTTTTCTACACACTATCTCATATTGTATACAGATATAATATAGGTTTATATAATATAAATCAATTTAAAATTATGGGAGTGTCTCTAGAGTCCACTCCTCCCCCATACTACGAGCGAAAGGGAAAATGTAAAGACTACCATTAAAGCAGCCCAAGCGAGACTTACTATATCCATGTAAATTATGTCTCCTATCTCTATCAAGGAATGATTCCACTATGATTATTGATCAATAATCATAGTGGAATTAACAGCACAGAGTCAAAATGGGATTCTGATTTAAAACGATTGATGCTTCAAATCCAATGAAGCTAATCGTAACAAATTCTCTATTATTGTATTGGATTTTCTTTCGGTAGAAGCGAGCCGTAAGTACAAATACGATACATATACCCTTTCTTATATCAAAGGAGTCTTTCTAATAATAAGATCTATTGTTTCTTTTGTTACCTTTATGTATAAGCAAAAGATATAAAAATATATAGAAAAATTTACAATTTTTCTTTTTTTGTCTTTTTTTCTAGAACTTACAGATTCTAAAAATTTTGTCAATCAGGCGACACCCAGATTTGAACTGGGGATAAAGGATTTGCAGTCCCCCGCCTTACCACTTGGCCATGTCGCCAAATCCGATCCAAAATAGGAATAAAAATATTATCTATACTCCATTATTCTAGTACTAAATTTAGTAATTTTATTTTTTGAAAGAAAAAAAGGGGGTTTCCAGTCATAGATAGATTGAAAAATTCAGACAGTAACCATTGCATTTATCTAATTTATGTTGAATTAGTGAACTAAATTTGTATCTCAAAGCATGTGTTTCCTTAATCGCATAAGAAAAGCAAATAACAAATCAGTATAAATGATTTTATATCTTAATTTTTAATTATAACACCATATATGTGTATATGTAAACCCTAAAAAAGAAATTGTTACACAGAACAGAGGATCTCTCTCTTATTCTTATGCACATATTCCTAATAAAGAATCAGCATATTTGAATTTTGAATTCTATTTAATTCTATTCTAATATATATATAGAATGGTAAAGGAAAAATGTTTTATTAATTCCTGTCGCAAATTTGAACTTGTGTCAAAAATAATCTTCATTCTTACGTCTCGTTTCCGTTCATACGTATGAAATAGAGATATAGAGTTGGTTAAAATTTCATGTAATTCAGTAAACAGAATATACATTCCATTATTGGCTCACTCTTCATCGAACTAACCTAACCATATGGATCGATCTAGCAATAATGGAATTTTTTCGATTAAAGAGGAAAGTTAAGATGCTCCGGAATAAAAATGAGGAAATGTCCACAATACCAGGATTTAATCAGATACAATTTGAGGGATTTTGTGGGTTCATTAATCGGGGCTTGGCGGAAGAATTTCATAAGTTTCCAAAAATTGAAGATACGGATCAAGAAATTGAATTTCAATTATTTGTGGAAAGATATCAATTGGTAGAACCCTTGATAAAAGAAAGATATGCTGTATATGAATCACTCACATATTCTTCTGAATTATATGTACCCGCGGGATTAATTTGGAAAAGCGGTAGAGATATACAAGAACAAACTGTTTTTATTGGAAACATTCCTCTAATGAATTCCCTGGGCACCTCTATAGTTAATGGAATATACAGAATTGTAATCAATCAAATATTGCAAAGTCCCGGTATTTACTATCGTTCCGAATTGGATCATAACGGAATTTCTGTTTATACCAGTACTATAATATCAGATTGGGGAGGGAGATTAGAATTAGAAATTGATAGAAAAGCAAGGATATGGGCTCGCGTGAGTAGGAAACAAAAAATATCTATTCTAGTTCTATCATCGGCTATGGGTTCAAATCTAAAAGAAATTCTAGATAATGTTTGTTATCCCGAAATTTTCTTGTCTTTCCTGAATGATAAAGAGAAAAAAAAGATTGGGTCAAAAGAAAATGCAATTTTGGAGTTTTATCAACAATTCGCTTGTATAGGCGGGGATCCGGTATTTTCTGAGTCCTTATGTAAGGAATTACAAAAGAAATTTTTTCAACAAAGATGTGAATTAGGAAGGATTGGTCGACGAAATATGAACCGGAGACTAAATCTTGATATACCCCAAAACAATACATTTTTGTTACCACGGGATATATTGGCTGCTGCAGATCATTTGATCGGAATGAAATTTGGAATGGGCACACTTGACGATATGAATCACTTGAAAAATAAGCGTATTCGTTCTGTAGCAGATCTGTTACAGGATCAATTCGGATTAGCCCTTGTTCGTTTAGAAAATGCGGTCCGAGGAACTATATGTGGAGCAATCCGGCATAAAATGATACCGACTCCTCAAAATTTGGTAACTTCGACTTCATTAACAACCACTTATGAATCTTTTTTTGGCTTACATCCCTTATCTCAAGTTTTGGATCGAACTAATCCATTGACACAAATCGTTCATGGGCGAAAATTGAGTTATTTAGGTCCTGGAGGATTGACGGGGCGAACTGCTAGTTTTCGAATACGAGATATCCATCCTAGC